TCGCTTGTATCGTTCCCTATCTACAATTCTGCTATTTACTGAAATAATTTTACTGGAATATAGGAGTAGGGGAAATCCCCGTATGGATAGAAAGAAGGGAGTAAGTACCTCTTTAAATGCTTTGCTTATGTACAAAATAACAAATATTCGAGTTGGATCAGTCATTCATTGAATGATAAATCACTACAAGTGATGGCGATACACGATTTAAATAACGAAAGATCCAATATTTTAAAATTGTATCTAGAATGACTGGAAAAGTGGAAACAAGACCAGATATAATTTGATCATTATGAGCAAATCCAAAATCTTTGTAGACATAGCCAATCATTAGTTCCCAACCATGGGGCGAATGGAATCCGATACATAAATCAGTTAATAAAAGAATAGAAAAAGCTTTTATTGTGTCACTTAAGTTATATAGGAATTCTTGAACCCAAGAGTTCAGAATAACAAGTTCTTCATTAGCCAGAATAGAATAACCACTTAAAATAATGAAACAGATTATATTTGTCGATAAGTGCAAAACCGTATGGATATGCTCCTCATTGTGCATTTTGATCAATTGGATCGTTTCTTTATGGATTCCTAGACGAGGCGTTTGTAGATGTGTTTCCGGGTATTCTTTTATCATTTCGTCCAACAGTAAGAGTTCTTCTAATTCTATGAATTTTTCTAGAATACTTTTTTCTTGAATATCAGTCAAAAAGGTTTCGGATTGTCTAATATTCCACCAATTAGTAATCCAAGATTCAAGACTTTTATTAAATAATAAAGAGATCCACCAGGGCAAAAATACTAGAGATGTAAGATAGAGAAAAGGCAGAAATGATTTCTTTTTTGCCATTTTTTCACCTGTGAATTGGAATTGTTAAAGAAAACACCCCATTCGTCGAATCTATGTGATCTAATATTTCTATCAACCATAAGTTCTATTATAAGGAATTGAACCTATGAATCTATTCCCTATTTTTTTTTGTGATTCAGTGGTTAGGCCTTGAATCTCGAAAGAATACAGAAATAGAATGAGAGCCCACTTTGTTTGAATTCGAATGAAGAAATAATAAAAAAATCTTGTTTCCAGATACTTCAATTGATCAAATTCGAAGTCTCTTTTGATGAATCTCTGAAAGAATCACTTCAATTCAAGTAATGAATATTAATTATTCAAATTTCAAACCAAAGGAACTTCCCTTTTCCTGTCTATCAAAGAAAGGTTTCAAAAAAAATTTCGCCGGCTACACTCACAGTCATAGTCCAGGAAAAAAATGGAGAGAGATTTCTATTTATGAAGAATATTGTGTCAAAAATGAGCGGCAAAAAAAGACAGAAAAGTTATCCTTAGAAGAGATCCAATTCTTTGATCATTAATAAACACAAAAGAAAGGATAAAAAAAAAAAAAAGAGAAATTCTTTATTCCAAAATCTTTTGCTATACGAGATGAATCTATTCTTTTGGTTTGTTACTTGTTTTTTACTGAATTGAGTTGGATGTATTTCCATATACATAAAAAAAAAAAACTTTTTGTGGACATGGACAAAAAAGTTTCGTTTTATGGATGTTCTGTATACGTCTATTTTGGTTTGAATGAACGTTCTAAAAAAAACTAAAAACTTTTGAGTTCTTGAATTTTTTCCTTGCCGCAGATAAAGAAGTTATTCTTCAGTTCATTTCAAAATACTTCAATTGGCACGCGCAAGAAATAGGCTAATTCAGAAGCTTTTTGCTCAATTTCTCGCGGAGTCAAATTCTCATCAGTACGCGTCAAAGGAATGGCCCCCTGTCCTTTGATTTCCATATAAAGGACACGACGAGCATAAATACCCTCTTTAACTTCTATTCTGATAGACTGAATATCTTTCATACGGAATCGTAGGAAGATGCGACGATTTTTTCCAGGAAATCCCCAACGAAAAATACAGACTATTCCTTCTTTTCTATCGAACCGATCATAGCCACTACCTACATTCCACGAAATTGTGCACCACAAATAGGAACTAATAAAGAGACCTGCGATCCCGTAGAAAGACATCACGATCCCTTGTGGAAAAAAAATTATTTGCTGAGACGGAACTAAAGATATCAAATTCTTACCGAGATAACTTGAAGCTCCAACCAATACGAATCCTAATGAACCTAAAAAAAGAATAAAGGCCCAGCAGAAATTACTTATTTTTCGAGACCCCACTATAAGTTCTATCCATATATGTTCTGATCGCCAACTCATACTAGATCCGGTTGCATTTTATTGGAATTGAGAAAAAATCCAAATTTACTTTTTTTTATTTCCGAAGTAACTCTCATCAACTAGCGCTATTCTGTTCTGATGTAACCCTTTAGGAGTAATTCATCTAATTGGTTAGGTCCAAAATAATAGAATCCCCCTTTTATGATCTCCTATAGATATCTACATACATATAGATACGTTGACTTCACATTTAAGACATTCGCCCGGATTCCGATCTATTTGAAATTAGCTATAAGTCATTTACTCATCTATTTACGCATACATAAGAGCTCCTTTATTTATTTTATGTTCAGGGGAAGCTGCACGTTATACCCTATTTTATTAAATAGATATTATCTAAGTGTTGAAAAAAATAGATGAGATTTGGACCCTAAAAAATCTTGTTTTTTTGAACATGAAGAGATAAAGAAGCCATTGCAATTGCCGGAAATACTAGGCCCACCAAAGGCACAAAAATAGAGGGTAAGTTTAAGTCGTTGAGAGTTGTCATAGAATGGGTACCTCGATTTAATATTTGTACCTGTTATAAAGATAACATTAGAATTCGTATATAATTATACTAAGTATATCTAAGTGAGTATATATAATATACTAAGTGCAAGGAATGTATAATTTAATAAATGTGACTTATTCGTCTTTCTACACGAAAGATATAAATATATGTATGATAATTCATTCTTGTCTTTTAAATTGAATTTAATTAGAATTTTTAATTACTAAAGAATTTAGTAAAAATTCCTGAAAGATTCGTTCGAATTAAAGGGATTTTTGGGAGATAGAGTAGAAAGATACTCTATATCTCTATTTGAATTTTCTATATTTGAATTATATATACATAGGCAACCCAGCAAGAAGGATGAAATTCAGTTTATTTTCCTTTGCCTAATTTGAATTTATCAAAAGGAAGAATTTTCTTTTCTTGTTAATAGAGGTTTACTGAATAGTAATCGGGAATATCGGTATAAAAAAAAAAAAAAAGAATTATCCGTATGATTCTTTATACAATTTCAAATTCAATCTTATGTCACGAAAGAAAAAAAAAAAATACATTCGAAGAATGTTGATTTTGATTCGGACAAACTAACTATTTTTCGCTACAAATCAACTAATTTAACTAAATTAACTAATTTAACTTAAGGACCTACTTAATTGAATTTGAATTCAAAGGAAAAAAAGCGTGAAGTTTAAATAACTCACTCAGAACACCCTTTAAAGGATTACGTGGTACGATTGGATCGAATAAGCCCTTATGGAATAAATATTCAGCCGCTTGTGAACCTTCCGGTACTGTCTTATTCAATGTTTGTTCAATTACTCTTTTCCCAGCAAATGCAATGTATGCATTAGGTTCGGAAATAATGATATCCCCCAACATCCCAAAACTAGCCGTCACCCCACCAGTAGTAGGAGATGTAAGGATTGATATATAGAATAACTTTTTATTTGCTTGATAATCATATAAAGCAGCAGAAATTTTCGCCATTTGCATCAAGCTCAAACTTCCTTCTTGCATACGTGCTCCTCCGGAAGCACACACTATAATAAGAGGTAAAAATTTATTGGTAGCATACTCAATCAAACGCGTGATTTTCTCGCCTACTACGGATCCCATGCTACCCCCCATAAACTGAAAATCCATAACGCCAATAGCTACGGGAATACCATTTAGGCGACCGGTGCCTGTTTGAACAGCCTCGGTTAATCCTGTCTTTATTTGATAAGAATCAATACGATCTTTATAAGGTTCGTCCTCCGAATGAAATCCAATAGGATCCAGAGAAACCATGTCTTCATCCATAGGATCCCAAGTACCTGAATCAATCGAAAGTTCGATTCGATCTGAACTACTCATTTTCAAATGATATCCACATTGTTCACAAATATTCATTTTTGACTTAAAAAATTTCTTATAATTTAATCCATAACAATTTTCGCATTGAACCCACAAATGCCTATATTTTTGAGTTAAATCAGAATCAGTAGAATTTTCTCTTATCGTGGAATCAATAGCATTGCTGTTAGTTCTTATACTGGAGCTCCCCCTTCCATTACTATTTCCACTTTCACTACAAATGTAACTCGAAATGTAACGGTCACTGGAATTGTCACTACCACTTAAAATGGAACTCTCAATAGAGATTTGAGAACGAAAATAAGAGTCAATGCAAGTATTAATGTGATTATTCCAACTGTATTTAGTCTCATACAGGGAAAGATCATAGTGGGAATCGTCATTCTTCGATCCATTCTTCCGATAACTAAAAAAAGAACTTTCTAATTCACTCGGTAAAGAAGGATCATTGTCAATCTCAAAAATTTGCTTTTCAGTATCAAAATATAGGGAATAAATATCCCTATTACTATCTCTAACTAAAAAAGTGTCGTCAGAGATAAAATTACGAATGTCCCGGATGCCCACGAAATAATCAACATTACTGTAACTAGAACTATGAATTTTTTTATCCGTATCGTTTCTAACCGGATCTTCACTTACACTGGTATTTTCAATAGGACCAAGCCTATCGATTGATTTACTTAGCCCACACCTGTATTCTAATTTATCCTTAGACAACATCGAATTGAACCAACATTTTTTCATAGAGCTTTCTTGCCCCTATTTTTTTTATACATGAAAATACAAAGATGAATAGTCATTCGATGAAAAATCATTGAATATTTTATTTGCTATCAGAATAAGCCAATAGTTAGGATTATTAACTAATAAAATAAAGAAAAGAATGAGTATTGAAA